TATATTAATACTTCGAGAGGGTTAACCCATTTTTTGGTTTAATAATATTTTTTTTTAAAATAAATATTTTTGTGTAATTTACTGAAATGCATTTAATAAATATTTAATAGATTAATAATGATATAAATATTTATTTATATATCAAAAATTCAATTAGTATATAACACTCTAGTATTTTGTTATAGAAATATAAATATATAGAAATCTAATTATTTTTAATTACATATTTGGAAATAATATTTATATATATATAAGAAAAGGATTTAACTAAAATTATTTGATTTATTGTATACATATAGGATATCAAAAAATATAAGGAATTTATTATAAGAGAGAGTTTATATATAAATAATAAATTTGATATTAATACAAGTCAACTTTATATGCATAATAAAGGTGATATTAATAAATTTTTTGATTAATATTGACAATAAATATATAATACTTATTATATTAAATTATTTATATATTAATAAATATTTATACAAATGTATTATAAATATTAAACATTTATTAAGAGATTTTTTTTTTACATAAAATGCAATATAAAATCTCTTAATTTTATATAAAATAATTTTCTCTTTTTTTGAATTAGAGAAAAAAAAAAGAGAAAATTATTTCCTCAACCCATAGTTTATATAAATTTAAATTTTTGATATCTTCAAATTTAAATTTATATTTTATAAATAAATAATTATTATCTAATAAATTTTTTGTACTAATTTTATCATAATTTATTGTTTTTAACCCATGATTTATTTTTAACTTAGTTTTACTTATTATTATTTATTTACTTTAATATTAAACATTTAATTTAATTTGATTACTAATTTTATAATTTCTTCTATTTTACTAATTTTTATTTGCTTTTTCTGAATTTAACTGAATTTGTTTTTTTAAAACCTGCTTTTATTAATTATTATGTAAATAGTGATATCCTGGGGGCCGGGGGTAATAGAAAAATTTTAAGGGAGAAATTGCAAAGTTTTATTTGTTACTTTTTATTATGTACATAATTTTTGTATTGGGATATAATTTTATTAAAATTGTATAAAAGTTTGATTTTGACTTTGTTTTTGTTAAATTGATATTTTACATGTAAATTTTTGTGTGATTTAATTTTATTTTTAAGAATTTTGGTTATTTTTTATTCACAGTATTTAATATTAAATATTAAGGTAATTTAGATTTGGTAATTATTTGTATCATAGGATAAATTTGTGCCAGCATCTGCGGTTATACAAATTATGAAAGTAAAATTTTTTGGTAGGTAGTTAATTGATTTTTTTTAAAATTATTATTGTTATTTTTAGGTGAGATTAAATTATTAATTATATTTTTATAATTATTTGAAGCTACGAAATTTTTTTTTTTAAACTAGGATTAGATACCCTATTATTAAATGATGTTAATTTTGACCTGGGTATTAATAGTTAAGGTCTTTAAACCTAAAAAATTTGGCGGTGCTTTAGTCTATTTAGAGGAATCTGTTCCGTAATCGATAACCCACGATGAATTTTACTAATTCTTGTTTAGTTTATATACCGTCGTTATCAGAATATTTCTTTAGAATATAATTTTCTTTAATTTTTATTAAGATTTATTTCAGATCAAGGTGTAGCTTATGTTTTAGAGGTAATGGATTACAATAAATTTATTTAAATGGATACTTATTTGAAATATTTAGTTGAAGGTGGATTTAATAGTAAATTTATTAATATAATTAATTTGATTATAGCTCTATAGCATGTACACATCGCCCGTCACTCTTTTTAATTAAAGATAAGTCGTAACATAGTAGATGTACTGGAAGGTGTATCTAGAATGCAAATTGGAGCTTGAATAGTAAAGCATTTCGTTTACATTGAAAGGTATACCGTGCAATTCGGTTTAATTTGATTATTTTTATTTTACTATATTTATATATTTTTTAATTATTTTAATAGAAGTAATTTTATTATTTGATTGTTTTTGTATTTCTTTTGATTAAATAATTTTAGTAATAGTAAATTTGTACAGTGATGGAAAATAATATTTTTATATTATAATATAAGTAGATTTATTTTATTGTACCTTTTGTATCAGGGTTTATTTATATTTAAATATATATATTTTTATTTATCTCGAATTTAGTAGATCTAATTTTATATGAGATTTTTTGTTTCAAAAAGATTTTTAATATAGTTTTGGTGATGAAATGTTAGTCGGTACTAAATATATCTAGTTTTTCAAGATATAAATTTAATTTATTTATTTTTATGCATAAATTTTATTATAAAATTTTTTTGTATTTAAATTAAACAATTCTTGGGGATAAGCTTAGGAATGATATTATAATAATTTGTTGATTAAATAATAAATAGGATTAGAAATTTCCATTTTTTATTAAAGTGTTATAATTAATTTTTTGTTTAAACAAGCTTTTTTATTATTTAAATTTTTATTGGAATATTTAGTGTAATTATTTACTTTTGTAATAATGATAAAATTAGTATTATAAGTTATGAATTTATTTATTTTTTATAGATTAATATAAGGAATTCAGCAAAAATTATACTCGCCTGTTTATCAAAAACATGTCTTTTTGTTTAAAATTTAAAGTCTGACCTGCCCACTGAATTATTTTTGAAGGGCCGCAGTATCCTGACTGTGCAAAGGTAGCATAATCATTTGCCTTTTAATTAGAGGCTGGAATGAATGGTTGGACGAGGTATAAACTGTCTCATTTTAATAATTTTAATAATTTAGCTTTTGAGTCAAAAGGCTTAAATTTTGTTAAAGGACGAGAAGACCCTATAGATTTTTATATATTTTTATGTTGATAAATTTAGTATTATATTATTATTTATGTAATTATTATATTTTGTTGGGGTGACATTAAGATTTAGTAAACTCTTATATTTTTGTTACATAAATTTATGAATTTTTGATCCTTTATTAATGATTACTAGAATAAGTTACCTTAGGGATAACAGCGTAATTTTATTGGAGAGTTCAAATCGATAATAAAGATTGCGACCTCGATGTTGAATTAAAGATATTTCTAGGTGTAGAAGTTTAGAATAATAGGTCTGTTCGACCTTTAAATCTTTACATGATTTGAGTTCAGACCGGTGTGAGCCAGGTCGGTTTCTATCCTTAATTAATTACCTTTATTTAGTACGAAAGGACCAATTAGGGGAAATATTTTTTTATATTTTTTTGATTTAAATTATTACTTTGGCAGAATAGTGTATTGAATTTAGAATTCAAAAATGTAAGTTTTTACAAGTAATAATATTATATTTAATAGATTTAATTATTGTTTTGTTAAGTAGTTTAATTTTAATTATTATGGTTTTGGTTGGTGTAGCTTTTTTAACGTTAATGGAGCGTAAAGTGTTGGGTTATGTTCAAATTCGTAAGGGCCCTAATAAGGTGGGGTTCTGTGGTATTCCTCAACCTTTTTGTGATGCTATCAAGCTTTTTACTAAAGAACAAACTTATCCTATTACATCAAATTATTTAAGTTACTATATTTCTCCAATTGTAAGTTTATTTTTATCTTTAATGGTTTGAATAGTTTTTCCTTATTTGACTAATTTATATAATTTTAATTTAGGTTTATTATTTTTTTTATGTTGTACTAGAATAGGTGTTTATACAGTTATAATTGCTGGTTGGTCATCCAATTCTAATTATGCTTTGTTAGGGGGGTTACGTGCTGTAGCACAAACTATTTCTTATGAGGTTAGTATGGCTTTGTTATTGTTATCTTTGGTATTTATAATTGGTGGTTATAATTTAATTGATTTTAGAATTTATCAAAGTCATGTTTGATTTATTTATATGTTTTTTCCTATTTCTTTGGCTTGAGTAACATCTATATTAGCTGAAACTAATCGTACTCCTTTTGATTTTGCTGAGGGTGAATCTGAATTAGTTTCAGGGTTTAATGTTGAATACAGAAGAGGAGGATTTGCTTTAATTTTTTTATCTGAATATGCAAGTATTTTATTTATAAGAATATTATTTTCTGTTATGTTTTTGGGATCAGGTGTATTTACATTTATTTTTTTTTTAAAATTATTATTTATTTCTTTTTTATTTGTTTGGGTTCGTGGAACATTACCTCGTTATCGTTATGATAAGCTTATGTATTTAGCTTGAAAGAGTTATTTACCTGTTTCTTTAAATTTTTTATTTTTTTATTTAGGTATAAAGTTGATTTTATTTAGTATTTTGTTTTAGTTAAATAAATTTAGTATTAAATTAATAAAAGATTTTACTTTTATTTTATGCTTTCAAAGCATATGCTTGTTCAAGCTCATTAATTAATAAATTATTTTATCTCATATTTTGTGAATTAATGGGTTAATTAGGTAGTAAAGGAAGTATAGAATAGTTAAAATTTGTCCTACAATAATGAATGGATCTTCTACAGGTCGTGCTCCGATTCATGTTAGTAATATTACGATTACTGTTATTAATCAAAATATTGTTTGGTTAATTGGATAAAATTGTAATCCTCGAAAATTTCTTATAAAATAGAAGGGTATAATGAATAAGATTGCAATTGATATAACTAGTGCAATTACTCCACCTAATTTGTTAGGAATTGATCGTAGAATTGCGTATGCAAATAGGAAATATCATTCTGGTTGAATATGAACTGGTGTAACAAGGGGATTTGCTGGGATGAAGTTATCAGGGTCTCCTAACCCATATGGATTGTGGAGGGTAATTATTAATAGGATAAGTGTTATTAAAATAAATCCAATCACATCTTTAAATGAAAAATAAGGATGAAACGGGATTTTGTCTATATTACTATTAATTCCTAATGGATTATTGGACCCTGTTTGATGAAGGAATAATAAATGGACTATTGTAGCAGCAGCTACGATGAATGGAAGTAGGAAATGGAATGTGAAAAATCGTGTTAATGTAGCATTATCAACAGCAAATCCTCCTCATAATCATTGTACTAATGTTGTTCCTAGATATGGGATTGCAGATAATAAGTTTGTAATAACTGTGGCTCCTCAAAATGATATTTGTCCTCAAGGAAGGACATATCCTATAAATGCTGTTGCTATGACTAGGAATAGGATAATTACTCCTACACTTCATGTATGAATAAATATATATGATCCGTAGTATAATCCTCGTCCGATATGCAAATAAATGCAGATAAAAAAAAATGATGCTCCATTAGCGTGAAGAGTTCGAATTAATCATCCGTAGTTTACATCTCGAATAATATGTGTAATTCTATTAAAAGCTATATTAATATCTGCTGTATAATGTATAGCTAGAAATAGTCCTGTAATAATTTGAATTATTAAACATAGTCCTAGCAATGATCCGAAGTTTCATCATGCTGAAATATTACTTGGTGCTGGTAAATCAATTAATGCATTATTAGCAATTTTAAATAATGGGTGGGAAGTTCGTATTGGTTTATTCATTAGTTTTGTGTCTGTCGAAGGGATCCATAATTAATATTTGTAATTTTAACAATTACAATAAGTGTTAGTAATAGATAGTTGATTATTATTATTGTAATATTTATTGTTGGATTATTATATAATTTAATTAGTATAGTTTCATTTTCTGAATATAAATTATTTGAATTATTAAAGGGTGTTATTTCCATTCTGTTAGTGAATATTAATATATTATCTATTATTATAAATAATATGATTATTGTTATTATAATAATCAATGATATAAGTAAGTTTTTTACTGATATTGAGAATAATTCATTTGATGCTAATCTTGTTATGTAAATGAATAGAACTAGTATCCCTCCTAATATGATTAGGAATAGGATGTATCCTAATCAGTATGAATATGTAAATATTCCGCAAATTAGACTAATAACAATTGTTTGTATCAAAAGAATTAAACCTATGGCTAATGGGTGTTTAGTTATAATAAAATTTATTGATAATAATAGGGTTGTGGATGCTAATATAAATGTTATACAGAGAATAGTTTAATAAAAATAGTAATTTTGGAGATTATTGATAAGAGTATATTTCTTTTCTCTGAAGTTTTAAAAGATTTTTCTTATTTTTGGTATACAAGACCAATGTTTTTTTTAAACTATTAAAACTAATGATTGAATTAAATTTATTTATTTTTATTATGATATTTATTTCTGGTTGTTTATCTTATAGTTTTAAACGTAAACATTTATTGAGTATACTTCTTAGATTGGAATTTTTGGTTTTAAGATTATTTATTTTGTTGGTTGTTAATTTGGCATATTATGAATTTGAGTTATTTTTTTCAATAATTTTTTTAACTTTTAGTGTATGTGAGGGTGCTTTAGGCTTATCAATTTTGGTTAGTATAATTCGTACTCATGGAAATGATTATTTTCAATCTTTTAATATTTTATAATGATAGGTATGTTAATTTCTTTATTATTTTTGATTCCTTTATGTTTTTTATTAAAGTCTTATTGATTGGTTCAGGGTTTATTTTTTATGTTGAGATTTATTTTTATATTTTATGTTCAACCTACTAGTATGTTTTGTTATTTAAGATATTTTATGGGAGTTGATTCTATATCTTTTGGTTTAATTCTATTGACTTTTTGAATTTGTAGATTGATGTTGGTAGCTAGTGAATCTATTTATCGGTTTGGTTATAGAGATTTTTTTTTTGTTTTTAATATTTTGATTTTATTATTATTATTATATATAACTTTTTGTTCATTAAATTTATTTTATTTTTATTTATTTTTTGAGTCAAGCTTAATTCCTACATTATTTTTAATTGTTGGTTGAGGGTATCAGCCTGAGCGTTTACAAGCTGGTGTTTATTTGTTATTTTATACTTTGTTTGCTTCTTTACCTATATTGGTTGGTATTTTTTATTTATATAATGATTTTGGTAACTTAATGTATTTTATGTTTTTGGAAGATTATAGATTTAATTATTTATTTTATTTGGCTATATTGTTTGCTTTTTTAGTAAAAATACCTATATTTTTAGTGCATTTATGATTACCTAAGGCTCATGTTGAAGCACCTATTTCTGGTTCAATAATTTTAGCTGGAATCCTATTGAAGTTAGGAGGGTATGGTATAATTCGTGTTTTTAAGTTATTTATTTCTTTGGGGTTAGGCTTAGATATTATTTGATTAGTAATTTCTTTAGTTGGTGGATTTTTAGTTAGATTAGTTTGTTTGCGTCAGGTTGATTTGAAGTCTTTAATTGCTTATTCTTCTGTTTCTCATATAAGACTCGTTATTGCTGGAATTATAACAATGACTTGTTGAGGTATAAGAGGTTCTTATATTTTAATAATTGGACATGGATTATGTTCTTCAGGTTTATTTTGTTTGGCAAATATTAGTTATGAGCGTACTGGTAGTCGTAGTTTATTTATTAATAAGGGTATAATAAATTTTATACCTAGAATATGTTTGTGGTGGTTTTTATTAAGATCTTCTAACATAGCAGCTCCCCCTTCTTTAAATTTATTAGGTGAAATTAGTTTATTAAATACTGTAGTTTCTTGAAGTTGAGTAACTATATTTTTTCTTGGTTTATTATCTTTTTTTAGAGCTGTATATTCTTTATATCTCTATTCTTATAGTCAACATGGTTATTTATATTCTGGTTTATATAGATATTATAATGGGAGTTTACGTGAGTTTATTTTATTAATATTACATTGGGTTCCTTTAAATATTTTGTTATTAAGAGGTGATTATTTTGTTTTGGTTTAAATTTAAATAGTTTAAATAAAATATTGATTTGTGGTGTCAAAGATATGATTAAATCATTTTAAATAATTAATATTTATTCAATTTGTTTAATTTCTTTTTATTTTTTGTTGTTTATTTCTTTAAGATTTTTTTTTTCAGGTTTATATTTTATTATTAATGATTTAGTTATTTTTCTTGAATGAGAATTCCTCACATTAAATTCTTCTTCAGTAGTAATAACTATTTTATTGGATTGAATATCTTTGTTATTTATAAGTTTTGTTTTATTTATTTCTTCAATAGTTATTTATTATAGATATGATTATATGAGTGGTGATGAAAATTTGAATCGATTTATTATTTTAGTTCTTATATTTGTTTTATCAATGATGTTTTTGATTATTTCTCCAAATTTAATTAAAATCTTATTAGGTTGAGATGGGTTGGGATTAGTATCTTATTGTTTAGTGATTTATTATCAAAATTTGAAATCTTATAATGCTGGTATAATTACTGCTTTAACTAATCGTATTGGTGATGTTGCTTTACTATTATGTATTGCTTGGATAATAAATTATGGTAGTTGAAACTATATTTATTATTTGGAATGTATAAAAGGAGATTATCAAATAAAAATTATTGCTTGCATAGTAGTTTTGGCTGCTATAACTAAGAGAGCTCAGATTCCTTTTTCTTCATGATTACCTGCTGCTATAGCAGCTCCTACCCCTGTTTCTGCACTAGTTCATTCATCAACTTTGGTGACTGCAGGTGTTTATTTATTAATCCGATTTAATATTTTATTTATGGATACTTATTTGAGAAAGTTATTACTTTTATTTTCTGTTCTTACCATATTTATAGCTGGATTAGGTGCAAATTATGAATATGATTTAAAAAAAATTATTGCTTTATCAACTTTGAGACAATTAGGTTTAATAATAAGAATCTTATCTATGGGGTATGCTTATTTAGCTTTTTTTCATTTATTGACTCATGCTTTATTTAAGGCTCTATTATTTATATGTGCAGGTTCTATTATTCATAATATGAAGAATAGCCAGGATATTCGTACAATGGGGAATTTAGTTCAAATAATGCCTTTAACATGCACATGTTTTAATATTGCTAATTTAGCATTATGTGGTATACCTTTTTTAGCTGGATTTTATTCAAAGGATTTAATTTTAGAAATTGTTTCTGTGAATAGTGTTAATATTTTAATTTATTTATTATATTTTTTGTCAACTGGTTTAACTGTTTGTTATTCTATGCGTTTAACTTATTATTCTTTAACTGGGGTTTTTAATTTTTTTAGATTAAGAGCTGTGAGAGATTGTTATTGAGTTATATTAAAGGGTATATTGGGTTTAATATTTTTGGCAGTTTTAGGAGGAAGAATACTTAGATGGGTAATTATTCCTACCCCTGAAATGATTTGTTTACCTTTTTTAATAAAGTTTATGACATTATTAGTAAGAGGAGTTGGTGGATTTTTGGGTTATGAAATATTTCAATTTAAAATTAGATGGAATTTAAAGGTGTTATTGGATTATAAATTATCTAATTTTTTAGGTGATATATGGTTTATACCAACTGTTTCTACGACTTATATAAATTATTATTCTTTGAAGTTAGGATATTATGTTATTAAAAGAGTTGATCAAGGTTGAAATGAATATTTTGGTGCTCAATCAATTTATGGGGTTTCTTATGATTTTTCTCGAATTAATACTTTAGTTCAATTTAATAATTTGAAGATTTATTTAATTATATTTATTTCTTGAGTGGGTTTAATATTTTTATTAATACTATTTTATTTAAATAGCTTAATTGGAGAGTATAACATTGAAGATGTTAGGGTAGTAATTTTACTTTTAAATAATTTATTTATAAAAAATTATTTTTTGTTTTTACAATGAAAATGTAATGTTTTAATTAAACTATATAAATAAGAAATATTAATGGAATTTAACCACTAAAGAAAAAAAGTTAGCAGCTTTCTCTTGATCACCCTATTTCTTGTAATAATATTTTAATTGGAACATTATTATTCAATAATATCATTAACAGTGATAAGCCTCTATTTGGCTTCAATTAATATTAAGTTAAGCTTGGATGAATTCATGCCACCAAATTATTAGGTCGAAACTAATTGCGATTTTCGCTTCAAGCTTTAAGGCAAATTGATTTATTTAATCAATACTTTTTGAGTGCAATTCAAATGTTATTTTTAACTATTGCCCTAGTTAGTTGTTCATTCAAGTGCTCCTTGATTTCATTCATGAAATAATCCTAATAGAAGAATGAATAGGAAGAATATTGATGTTGTTATTCATACTACTAAGTTTGAGAATTTTATAATAACAATAATAGGTAAAATTAATGCGATTTCTACATCAAAAATTAAAAAGATAATAGCAATTAGAAAAAAATGTAGTGAGAATGGTATTCGAGCAGAACATTTAGGGTCAAATCCACATTCGAAAGGTGAATTTTTTTCTCGATCATGGAAAGATTTTTTTGACAAAATTGATGCTAAAATTATAACAATAAATCTGATTAAAATAATGATTGTTGATATAGTTAATATAAGAATTATTATTTGTACTAAAATAATTTAGTCCTTTTGATTGGAAGTCAAATATACTTATTATACTATACAAATTTTATCCTCCTCATCAGTAGATTGAGATATATAAGAATAACCAAACTACATCAACAAAATGTCAGTATCAAGCTGCTGCTTCGAAACCAAAGTGGTGATTAGATGAAAAATGAAAATTTACATGTCGAATAAAGCAGATTATTAAAAATGTTGTACCAATTAGTACATGAAGTCCATGAAATCCTGTTGCTACGAAAAAAGTGGAACCATAAACTGAATCTGCAATAGTGAAAGAAGCTTCGATGTATTCATAAGCTTGTAGTATTGTAAAATAAACCCCTAGTAAAATTGTAAAAAATAATCCTTGGGCAGTTTGAGTATAGTTTCTATTTATTAATCTGTGGTGGGCTCATGTAATAGTTACTCCTGATGATAAAAGGATTACTGTATTTAATAGAGGGATTTCAAGAGGATTAAATGGTATGATTCCTATTGGGGGTCAGGTTAAACCTAGTTCTACTGTTGGAGAAAGACTACTATGGAAAAAGGCTCAAAAAAATCTAACAAAAAAGAATACTTCTGAGATAATAAATAAAATTATTCCTCATCGTAATCCACCAATTACATTTGATGTGTGTAATCCTTGGAGTGTACCTTCTCGAATTACGTCTCGTCATCATTGAATTATTGTTAAAATTATAATTAAGTTCCCTAGGATTAACATATTTATATCATATTGGTGGAATCATTTTACTATACCTGCTGTAGTAAATAATGCGGCTAATGCTCCAGTTAATGGTCAAGGTCTATAATCTACTAGATGGTAGGGGTGGTTACTATGTGTTGACATTAATTGTTAAATTACTTCTCTAGAATAAAGAGTTCTTAAAACAGCAAATACATATGATTGAATTATAGCAACTGCTGATTCAAGAGTAAGTAATGCGAATTGTGTAATTAATAATAAGTTAATTAAAATTATATTTATTGAAGGTCCTGTTCTTCCAAGTAGAGTTAATAACAAATGTCCTGCAATTATATTTGCTGCTAATCGTACTGCTAGGGTTCCTGGGCGAATTAAATTACTAATAGTTTCAATACATACCATAAATGGTATAAGTACAGGAGGAGTTCCTTGTGGAACTAGGTGAGCGAATATATGGGTTGTATGATTAATTCATCCGTATAATATAAAGCTTAATCATAGAGGTAATGCTAGTGTTAATGTTATTGTTAGGTGTCTAGTTCTAGTAAAAATATATGGGAATAGTCCTATGAAATTATTAAATATAATGAATGAAAATAATGATACAAAAATGAATGTTCTTCCATAAGGAGCTGCATTTCCAATTAGTATCTTAAATTCTCTATGTAGAGTATTTAAAATTTTATATCATAGTATATTGTAACGGAATGGGATTAATCAATATATATTTGGAATTAGTAATAAACCAATTGTGGTTCTTAATCAATTTAATGATATACTAAAAATATTTGTTGATGGGTCAAATATGGAAAATAAGTTTGTTATCATTTTCAATTTATTGAAAAATTTTTTAGATTATTTGATTCAGTTGTTTGAGGTTTGTAAAATAAAATGTAATAATTTATAATTGAGAATATGATTAGTAGAATAATAAAATAAATAAATAGTAATCATCATCTTATAGGTCTTATTTGAGGAATCAAAAAGTATTAGGTTTTACTAATAATTTTAACTTGACATATTAATGTTATTATTTAACTAACTTTTTATCATTAGAAGTAATTGCTAATTTACTATAAATTGGTTTAAGAGACCATTACTTGCTTTCAGTCATCTAATGATGAATTTATTTTAATTCAGTTAATAAAATATTTTATTGGAATTGATTCAATTACAATTGGTATAAAACTGTGGTTAGCCCCACAAATTTCAGAACATTGACCAAAAAATACTCCAGGTCGGTTAATGTAAAAATTTGTTTGATTAAGACGTCCTGGGGTTGCATCAATTTTTACACCTAATGCAGGTACTGTTCATGAATGTAGTACATCAGCAGCTGTAACAAGGATACGTACTTGGGTATTTATTGGTAGTATAGTCCGGTTATCTACATCTAGTAGACGAAATCCATTATTTGATAATTCATTTGTTGGAATTATGTATGAATCAAATTCTATATTTATAAAATCTGAATATTCATATCTTCAATATCATTGATGACCAATTGTTTTTAAAGTAATTGAGGGATTTTCGATTTCATCTAGTAAGTATAGTAATCGTAAGGAGGGTAAAGCAATAAAGATTAATGTAATAGCAGGTAAAATTGTTCAAATTACTTCAATTGTTTGTCCTTCTAGGAGGTATCGGTTAGTAAATTTATTAGAGAATAAGGTTATTATTAAATACCCGACTAGAATAGTAATTATTGTTAGAATAAGTAGAGTGTGATCATGGAAAAAAATTAATTGTTCTATAAGTGGTGAAGCTCTATTTTGGAGGGATAAATTTGATCATGTTGCCATTTTTCTAATAAAAGGAGATTCCTTTATATATAATGCTTAAAATTATTACACTATTCTGCCATATTAGAACTTAGTTAAAATGGGAAGTTCGGAGTATCTATGTTCAGCTGGTGGGAATTTTTGTAATCATTCAATTGATGATGGTAATTGTGCTGAAAATAGGATTGAACGGTTAGAATATATACTTTCTCATAAAATAAAGAAGAAGAATAGAACAGCAACGAAGGAGATTAATGAACCAATTGATGAAATAATATTCCATGAAGTGTAAGCATCAGGATAATCAGAATATCGTCGTGGTATTCCTCTTAGTCCTAAGAAGTGTTGAGGAAAAAAAGTTAAGTTTACTCCAATAAATATAACTATAAATTGAATTTTTAATCATAAATTATTTATAGTTAAACCTGTAAATAAAGGGTATCAGTGTACAAATCCTGCTATAATAGCAAATACGGCTCCTATTGATAAAACGTAGTGAAAATGTGCTACAACATAATATGTGTCATGTAGGATAATATCGATTGATGAATTTGCTAAAACTACCCCAGTTAATCCTCCTACAGTAAATAAAAATACAAATCCTAGAGCTCATAATAAGGCTGGTGAATAAGTGAATTGTGACCCATGAAGAGTAGCTAATCATCTAAAAACTTTAATTCCTGTTGGTACAGCAATAATTATTGTGGCTGATGTAAAATAAGCTCGTGTATCAACATCTATTCCTACAGTAAATATATGGTGAGCCCAAACGACGAATCCTAATAAACCAATTGCTAGTATTGCATAAATTATTCCTAAAGCTCCAAAAGTTTCCTTTTTACCTCTTTCCTGAGCGATAATATGTCTAATTATACCAAATCCAGGCAGAATTAAAATATATACTTCTGGATGACCAAAAAATCAAAATAAATGTTGGTACAAAATAGGGTCACCTCCACCAGCTGGGTCAAAAAATGATGTATTTAAATTACGATCTGTTAATAATATAGTAATTGCACCTGCTAATACAGGTAAAGATAAAAGTAGTAAGATTGCGGTAATAACAACTGATCAAACAAATAAAGGTATACGATCTAGAGTTATGAAAGATAGTCGTATATTAATTACTGTGGTAATAAAATTTACGGCCCCCAGGATGGAAGATACACCAGCAAGGTGTAATCTAAAAATAGCAAGGTCAACAGAAGCACCAGCATGAGCAATACCAGCAGAAAGGGGAGGGTAAACTGTTCATCCTGTCCCTGCACCTCTTTCAACAATTCTTGAAGCTAGTAATAATGTTAAAGAAGGGGGTAATAATCAGAAACTTATATTGTTTATACGTGGGAAAGCTATATCGGGAGCTGCCAATATAAGAGGTACCAGTCAATTACCAAATCCACCAATTACAATTGGTATAACTATAAAGAAAATTATAATAAATGCATGAGCTGTAACAATTACATTATAAATTTGGTCATCACCAATTAGTGAACCAGGTTGACCTAACTCTGCTCGAATTAATAAACTTAGACTTGTTCCTACAAGACCGGCTCAAATTCCAAATACGAAATAAAGAGTTCCAATATCTTTATGATTAGTTGAGAATATTCATTTTTGCGTTAGGTAAAATGACTGATGATAGGTGATAAATTGTAAATTTATTTATGGGATAAAATATCTCTTTTACCATTAAGGCTTAAAGATATATTCTATATTTATAGCTTTGAAGGCTATTAGTTTAATTAACTTAAAACCTTCTTAATAGTTTTGTATTCAATAATGATTTTAAATTGCAAATTTAAAGGTGAATTTTAAAATTCCAGAACTTATAAAATAAGATAGATTGATGTAATTAAAATTAATCCAAATACAGAAAAGAAGTTTAGTAAAATTGTGAATTTTGGTAAGTTTTTATTTTTAATATTGTTCCATGAAATTTGAGTGGATTGCATTATAAATGCTGGGTAAGCTAGACGAATATAGAAAAATAATGTGATTAATGTTAACATAACTATTATAGTTATTAATGTTATATTTATTGAACTTAGTCTTTGGATAATAATTCATTTAGGAAGGAACCCTGTGAAGGGAGGTAAACCTCCTAATGACAAGAAATTACAAAATAGATTAAATTTTATTAAAGGGTTGTTATTTATAGTACAAAAAATTTGATTGAAATAGAAAATATTTATATGATAAAATAGGGAAACAATTGATAAGGAAATGATTGTGTAAAATGTGAAGTAAATTAATCAATGACTTATTGAGATAAAAATACTTCTTAATATCCAACCAAGATGATTAATTGATGAATAAGCTATTAATCTCCGTAAATTAGTTTGGTTAAATCCACCAATTGAACCAATTAAAATTCTGGCAATAATTGAAAATATAATAAATTTATAATGAATGCAATATGATAATAGTATCATTGGTGCAATTTTTTGTCAAGTTATTAATACAAATCTAATTATTCAAGATAATCCCTCAATTACTTCAGGGAATCATGAGTGGAAGGGTGCAGCTCCTATTTTTATTAGTAAGGATGAATTTAAAATAATACTTAAGTATGGGTTGTAATCAATTATTTGATTAGTATGAAATGATGAAATTAAAACAGTAAATAATAGGGTTGTGGATGCTAATGCTTGAATAATAAAATATTTTAAGGAAGATTCAGTTGATGTTAAATTTTTTAAGTTGGTTAATAAAGGAATAAAAGCTAATAAATTAATTTCTAGACCTATTCAAGCTCCTAATCATGAGTTAGATGAAATTGAGATAATTGTTCCTATAATTAGTGTAGTTAAAAATATAAAGTTAGACAAATTATTAAAGATTAAAAAGAAAAGGGGTAAACCTTTATAAGTGGGGTATGAACCCAATAGCTTATTTAGCTTACCTTTTTATCTTTTCTTTATATTTTAGTATAAGAGGTATGTAAGCTTTTGATGCTTAGGGGGGTAGTTTAATTCTATCAAATATAGTGCATATATTTATTTAACTAGGGGGGTAGTTAAATGAAACGGTTTTAGGGGGCTTAATGAAGACATATTTTAATGTATAATTTATCCTATCAAGATAATCCTTTTATCAGGCACTTCATT